TTTTGGAACTGTAACGATCCGGTAAGGATAAACTCAAAGTTCTACTTTAACTTTGACTTTCATTTCAAATTAAATAAATTAATAAAATAGAAAATCTAATAAAATAATAAATTGATTTTATTACGACATGCTGTTTTTTCCATTCATTACCCTTGAGGATCAGTCGTGGTCTTATAGACTATACCAATAGTCTGGACGAATTCGTTGCTTCATCCAAATGTGTAAAAGATCATAGTCGCACTTAAAAGCCGAGTACTCTACCGTTGAGTTAGCAACCCGGATAAATAGGATATGTAGATACGATCGAAATACAAAAATCAATTGAATTGCACTGCACGACCCTATCAAAACATTGAACTAGCAACACATCGAAAAGAAAGATTTTCTGATCAATTAGAAATACAAAATACCAAAATGAGCAGATCGGATTAAAAATATTCCCAATCGAAATGTAAAAATTATGACAGACCACCCATTTTTTATCAAATTCTTTTTTGATTTTCCTTAAGAAAATACATCTTGTATGAGAGTAAATGCAGCAAGGCAAACCCATCATTTGAGTGAAGGAAACAAAAAAAAAACCAATATGGGGTGGGGATAAACAGCCCTATTTATCTACGATCGAATTATATTTGTTCGATACACCATTGTCAATATAAATGCAATGTTGAGAAAATAAATCAAGTAAATAAAATAAAGACTTGTGTTGGATTGGCACAACATAAACATAAACATAAACATAAATAAGAAATTGGAATGGAAAAAATTAAGGAAAAGGTAAAGAAAAAATCCCCGGTTTATTCAATCAATAAAAGTACGATAAGCAAGCTTAACCCCTTGTTTGTTGTTAAATTAAATTCCCCCACCAAAATATGAATAAAGCAAGAAAAAGGAAAATGGTGTGTAAATATAAATAATTACACAAGGATAGATACTAGTTACCCTTCCCTACTTTATTTTATTTATTTAACTATTTGGTTTTTTCCTTTAATTAACTCGAAGTTCTTTCTTTAAAGAATTCTGCCTTCCTTAAAATATCATAAACAGTTCCTGTGGGTTGAGCACCTTTTTCAAGGAAATATAGAATAGCAGGAACGTTTAAATAAGTTTGATTCTTTATCGGATCGTAAAAACCTACTTTTCGAAGATCTCTTCCTTCTCTTCGGGATCGAACATCAATTGCAACGATTCGATAGATGGCTCATTGGGATAGATGTAAATAAACAATGCCCCCCCTAGAAACGTATAGGAGGTTTTTTCCTCATACGGCTCGAGAAAAATGATTCTAATTTCTGTATATAATAGCAAATGGATCCATAAAATCATGAATTTTACTATGATTTGAATTGAGTACTTTTTTCTTCTTCCTTACAGAAAAGGGAAGAAATCTCATTCATACTCATAACTCAAGTTGGGTAATTCTGACAAGAAAATCCTTAGACATTTATTGAGCCGTCTCTAAACTCTTTTGTTTGTCTCATTTCGAATCTATTTTTATTCCTCAATCTGATCCAATTGTTGAGACAATTGAAAATAGTGTTTCCTTGTTTCGGAATCCTTTATCTTTGCTTTGTGAAATCATTGGGTTTAGACATTACCTCGGGGATCCTTATTCTTTTCAAAATGGCAGCAACATACCTTTTTTTGTTATTATATTCTATATAAATAGAATACGAACGATTGATTCCCTTGTGATACACTTTTCATCGAAATAGTTTTACCAATTTCGAAAAATTTGACTTTTCAAACTTGTTCTGAATTTGAACCTTTCGATTTAGAATTTATATATAGTGAGGATATACTTACAAAGTTGGTCTAACTTATTGATTTTCACTAACCCTAGATTCTTTCCCTTGAAAAATGAATCAATCCTTTCTTCTCGAGCTTCATCATGTACTATTTACTTATAACCCAAATAGGGTTCCGGGCAGAACAGAACAAACTATGTCGAGCCAAGAGCATCTTCATTACTATAGAAGATGGCAGATGTAAAAATCCACAGCCGATCATGTCCTTCAAGTCGCACGTTGCTTTCTACCACATCGTTTCAAACGAAGTTTTACCATAACATTCCTCTAATTGAAATTTCAAAGCGGTATGGAATTGATTCAATATAAAATCATGAATAGTCATTGGTTCAACCGGTATATAATAGTCCATACTTTCTATCTACGGATAAATAAGTATTTATCCGGCTAAGGGTCAGCAAGGATCAAATTTTTTTAATTTAACCCCATATTATATCATATGAATGAAAATATTTATTTATAAATATAAATAAGACGAATAAACGAGTTTGCTTAAGACTTATTTTATTATTTACATCTTCAACAGATTGTTCGAGACGATCAATCATGAAGGATCCAGTTTTCTCTAACAAATAAACTATAAACCTCCAAAAGAGGTTTCCGTTTCTATAGTAGAATACTAATTATTTACAATCCCGAAATCAAATCAATTAGTAACCAAATAAGCTATTCCAATGACCCGAAAAAGTCGAACTTTTGATAATATAGATTTCTAATACTTCTTCCAGTACCAATCAAGAAAAAAAAATGAAGTAAAAAAAAAAAAAAGGATCTCGTGTAAGGTAAAATTAAGTTCCTTACGTTATTGTTATTCTTTCTTTCATCTGAAATAGAAAATCTGAATCAAGAATCAGAGAAGTATGATCTTTTCGGATCCATCATATACAACTAAGAGTTCTTACCTTAGCCGGGGTAATTCTAATTATAGATATTTTATAAATCACAGATCCTTTTCACTTAACCGAAAAGCCCTTGTTACTGAAATACAACAATACAATAAAAATACATAATATATATCATATAGGCATAGACCTTGTTTTTTATCCAGATTTTGTTTTACTTCAAATTCAAGAATTTTCGATCAATTCTAAAGTCAAGTACATGAAATATACGAATTTCTCCCCAATCACTACATTACATTGATTTACAATGGTTCATTTGAACCAGATAATATCTAAGATACAAAAAAATAAGGTCCAGATCAATCTGTTTTTCCTATTTTTTTTTTTCTTTTACCGCGCCAACCCAACTTTAATTAGAAGTTTTAAGACCTGTGATGAAATTCAAAACTCCCCACTCTTTAATCTTTACATTCTATGTGGAATTGGATGGGATATCATTTATTTTCTTTTTATTGACTTGACTTTAGGTTTGGGGAAAGGGAATAGAGAGGTCTTTCTCTCACATTGTGATTCAGAATGCATCATGTGATAATTCCCATTTCATAGGTATTAGATATGGGACATAAAGTTTCTCTAAGAAACTAACTTCAAAATGAATATGAAATGAATATGAGTAGTACGAGCATATCCTGAATGTTTATGATATAATAGGCCAAAAATCTCTTTTTTGAATGAAAATAAGGATATTCAATTTTACTCACATTTGACACTAGATTCCGCTTGTGAGAAACCAAACGAATTCTCAGATATGATTCTTAGAACCATTCTGAAAATTAATAAGAAAAAATTTTTCCCTTTAACAAATTCTTGTTTCATGTGGAATGCAGTGTGATCCCATCTCTCGTTTCATGAAAAACGATCTGGGACGGAAGGATTCGAACCTCCGAATAACGGGACCAAAACCCGCAGCCTTACCGCTTGGCCACGCCCCATTTTGATTTCTATTCGATACTAATCAACAGTAATATTGGTATTGGTTATTCGTCAATCCCAACCCAAATACATAAAACCATATGGGATATTTTATTGCTAGGATTCAAGACATGTAGATATAGAATCTAAAAAATTCATTGATCATTACATAAAATTCAATTAAAATATTGTATGAAAGCCGAATTCCTTATATTCTCATTTTAGAATGATAATGAGGGGAGGGATTTTTTATTTGGGAGAGTCCGAACCGAAGAAAAAGAAGGATTTCTTGATCTGCCTTTTTCATTTTTCCCTTATAATATATAAATAACTCAAAATTTTCTAATCCACAAGAACGAAATGCTTGTTATGCTTAATATCTTTAGTTTAATCGGTATCTGTCTTAATTCTGTCCTTTATTCGAGTAGTTTTTTATTCGCCAAATTGCCCGAAGCTTATGCCATTTTCAATCCAATCGTAGATGTTATGCCTGTCATACCTGTACTCTTTTTTCTCTTAGCCTTTGTTTGGCAAGCCGCTGTAAGTTTTCGATGAAATCTTTAATACTCTGCTAAATTGATGATGCATTCGATAAAAAAATTCTCAAAATTGATAAGATCAGATAAGTCTTACATTACGAACCCTCGATTCAAAAATCGAAATTCTTGTATATTGAATGAATAACCACAGCGATGAATTTGGATCAGCCTTTTACCCGGCATTCTGACCTTCCAGTGAGTATGGACTATTAGGTACTCCACAATACCTAATTATTGATATGACAAGAAATTTCGGGTAACGAATGAATAAAAATCTTATTACAAATAAATTCGTTAAAATAAAATGAAGTCTTTTCTTGAAAAGTCTTTTTTTTTTCATTTTTTGGGGTGTCAAAACAAATAAAATGGTATATGTGGTAAAAAATAGGTAATCTATTCCCCTTTTTCAAAAAAAAAAGGATCTTGGAGATTGTGTAATGCTTACTCTCAAACTCTTTGTTTACACAGTAGTTATATTCTTTGTTTCCCTTTTTATCTTTGGATTCTTATCTAATGATCCAGGACGCAATCCTGGACGTGAGGAATAAAAAATTTCTAGTTTTTTTGCTTTTTTCTAAATTAATTCTTAATAATCTTATTTGTTTCATACATTTAACTATGATAAAACCAAGGAATGAGAATCTTTTCGAATTTGAAAATCCCAAGCGATCAGAGAAAGCGGAAAGAGAGGGATTCGAACCCTCGGTACAAATAATTCGTACAACGGATTAGCAATCCGCCGCTTTAGTCCACTCAGCCATCTCTCCTAATTCCAAATTTAAAATTTGTTATGTGATGTAACACGTGAAATAAAGATTGATAAAAATCTACCTTCTTTTATTTATTTTCTTTTTTCATTTTATTTATTTTTAGTTATTTAATCTTATTTAACTTTATTATTATTTAATATTATTATTTATTTTATTATATAATTCTATTATTAAAATAGAAATTAGAAATATTCTGAAATATTCTATAAAATATTCTAACAAATAATAGAAATTATTTAAATAGTTATTTAAATTTAAACTTAAACAAAGTATTTAATATTTAAATAACTATTTAAATAAAATAAAAGGAAAGGTATATATTTATACTAAATATTTATATATAGTATAAATATATTATGTATAAGAAAAATAAGAAAAAGATAGAAAAAAGCAATTGATCAGGAATTCAATATAGATAATGACTCAAAATGGATCTCCTCAATAGAAAGAATATCTTAGTTCTTTGATTTTATACGAAAGGTTTATTCTACCGGCCTGATCTGCTTAAGTACTGGCCGGGACATTTCTTCTTTTATTCCAATGAATCCTTCATAGATCAAACGATTTAATTTGGAATTTAAAGCAATCAAAAATACTTGTTATTGAAGCAACAACAACAAGAGAAATTTCCATTATCATTCCTATGATCGAAGTGCCATTTATTATAATTTAATTTAATATTTCTTTTTTATTCTTCTTTTTTTTTTTATTGATTTTTCTTTTTCTGAGTTTATTACTTAATTTCTTACTTAATTTCTTACTGTTGTCAAGTAAGGAATAAAAAAACACATATGATAATATATCATATATATATATATACATTAAACAATGTTAAATTACATTTAACATTGTTTAATATTAAAAATATTTCTATTCTAACATATTTCTATTCTAATAGAATAGAACTCAATATAACTCATTTACTTCTTCAAGAGACAAACTTTATTTGAACAGTTGAGATTCAATTGACCCGAATTCATAAGATCTGGCACTGGCAGTTTAAAAGAAGGTGAAAAAAGGGGGGTCCATGTATACAGAATTTCTAATTTTTATAGTCTAGCTTCAATCACCCCTTCAGGCGGAAACCATTAGTTTAGTAACGACTTCCCAGCAAACGAAAAGCTTAACTTTTTATGTTATGCTATTTAAATTTAATTATGTTATTTAAATAAGCTTTCCGCTCTTCGCTTAGCTTCTTTTTATTTTAAGTACCCGGCGAGACAAAATACGTGTCAACGCTAGAATTTTCATGATTCTGATGCTATCTTGATTTTGTCTCACCCCTTTTTTTGTTCGACAAATGGTCCATTCATATACAATAATGAATATGTAGCGGGTATAGTTTAGTGGTAAAAGTGTGATTCGTTCTATTAACAACTTAAATAGTTAAGGGGTCCATCGGTTTTTTTTTTAACTCCGATCAAAAACTTTATTTCTTAAAAAGGTTTAATCCTTTTCCTCTCAATAGCATATTTGAGGAAAAATATACGTTCTCACGATTTGTATCCAAAGGCCAATTAGAAATTGCATCAAAAAATTGGATTATGGATATGGAGTCGCGAAGCATAATTTTTTGAATTGGATTAACTATTCCAATTGAATAAGTATAGGTAAAGGATCTATGGATGAAGATACAAAAGTTTATTTCCAATCGTAACTAGATCTTCCATTTTGGTGTTGTAAAGGGAAATTGAAGCCAAATAGCTAAAAAACGAGAGTTTTGGTTTACTAGAACCATCAGCATATTGTTTCAGCTCGGTGGAAACCAAATTCTTTTCCTGAGGATCCTGGGAGTGAAAATAGGGAACGAAGTAACTAGACTAGATAGATTTGGTATAATCTCTCTCCTCTAGAGGGATCATCTAGAAAGCGAGTAGCTTTAGCTGCATTCATACAGAAAAGCTGACATAGATGTTATGGATCTAATTTTTTCTCTGGAAATAAATGGACCTTCCATAAAGGAGCCGAATGAAACCAAAATTTCATGTTCGGTTTTGAATTAGAGACGTTAAAAATGATCAACCAACGTCGACTATAACCCCTAGCCTTCCAAGCTAACGATGCGGGTTCGATTCCCGCTACCCGCTCCATATTCTTTATTATACATGCGTCATCAATTTGGATATGCATCCTTTTTTTCCCGAAAAGATATATTTTCTTTATAATCGTTTTTTATTTGAACAAGAGTAAAGTAAGAATACGAAAGAAGAAAATAGAAATGAAAAGCGTCCATTGTCTAATGGATAGGACAGAGGTCTTCTAAACCTTTGGTATAGGTTCAAATCCTATTGGACGCAATTTTTTTCCATCTATTTTGTTAAATGTCTATACTAAGAAACCCTTATTGAATGATTCAAATCAGAAATTTTTCTCAATGATTACTCTCATGCTAAGAATAAGTATGATAAATTTATGGTTGTTCCTGAAGTAGAAATAGTTCGATCTGTTCCTGAATAGCTTCCTTCAAAACGGCTTCTGCTTGCTCGGTGAATGTCTTGGTAGAAGATATAATTTCTTGGAATTGAGGTTTATTCTTTTTTAAGTAAGTACGTAACTGAACAAGAAATTT